GTAATGTCCGTCTACTGACTGGGTCTTGAAGTAGATTGGATAAGGATAGATCGGACAGAGAATCGAATTCTATTTTTTGTTGGGGAAGGGGCGCAATAAACTTTGTATATAGACTCATGAAAGTATATGAGCGCTCCGGCATTTATTCAATATTAGTTAGATTAAATAACAAATTGGCTTTCTTTTTTTTATTAGATTATCATTTTGATTATTTTTTTATTTAATTTATTATTTTTATATTTATTTGTATTTAATAAAAATTTATAAAATGAAATTCTTTCTTTTCGGCAACCCCTAGTGAAAGAATTTAATCGGCTGTCTTCCGATTGTTTTACAGAGGCAATCGGGAGACGGTAAGGATTAGATCAAATGGAAATAAGAGTATGCGAAGTGATCCATCTTGGCTCTATAGATATATTTTACTTAATGAAATGGATTAATGAAATGGAGGGCAACAAAATAAAGCATAGGTCTTATTATTCCTACCTGTTAGTAACATTCATTCCCTTAATACTTCCAAGGGTGTCTCCGGATATTTTGTTTGTGCTTAATGTTTTCTGATTATACTAGAAATCATATAAGAACTTGTTAGATGTTATAATTTGATTTATTGGATTCTTTCGTCAATGATGTTAGGCCAGAATCCCTTTTTGACTCTGTGCTAGTGATTCCACTATACTATTATTAGTGAACAATACTATAATAATTAGTGAACAATAACAATAATGAAATAATTCCTTCATATTGATAGAGATAGGAGACAGAATTTACATGGATATAGTAAGTCTCGCTTGGGCTGCTTTAATGGTAGTCTTTACATTTTCCCTTTCCCTCGTAGTATGGGGCAGAAGTGGACTCTAAAGGTACTACTAATTGAGTTGAGGGAAAAAACGAAAATCAAACTGTAGCAATTGTTTTATAGATGGGTTCTGAAATTTTTTTCATTTTTCTATTTAATTCATTAATTCCATTTCGAAATTGAATTCCAAAGAATCTGCATTTCGGAATTCTAGTGTATTCGAGTGGAGTAATGTATTCTATGGATAATATAGAAATAGAAAATACTCTTTCAATTAAACAAATATTTGAATTATTCCCATGTTTGTATTTTTAAAGTCAAGGGAATACAAATAATAGGAAATTTCTTCCAACCGAATTCTTTCTAAAATTTCGATTTCGATGAACTGGCTCTTACCAAAGTTATATAGGAACAATGAGGAACCGCGGAACCCGTTTTTTATTTCTTTTTTTATTCCCACCCCCCCTTTTTCACTTTTTTCAAAGAGAAAATAAATCCGTTTTTTTATTAGTTATTAAGCGGATACACACTTTCTATAGGACACAAGATAGGCATAGTAGTTGTCTAAGGAGATACTACACATAAGAAAATATTGCCGTTGCCTTAGGCGAGTCACATATTAGGTGCTTACCGCTTGCTTTATTATTTGGTTTATTAATTATTTTTTGTTTCGAAATTGGATTTATGCTTTCATTTCATATCATTGTTCAAATGTTAAAAATCGGTTGGGTTTCCTAATCTTTTCGAAATAGGAAAAAGTTTCCCATAGAACCCCTGGATCATCTGTCAACTATTTAATCAATTACTTCTTCGGAATGCTAAAAAGATTATTTGATTTTTTTTTAATATGATACCGGGATTGATCTTGAAAATCATCAGAAATCTAAAAATTCGAATCGGAAGAATAAGAGTTGCCCTTTGATTATTTCATATTGATTGGAACCAATACAAATCAACTAAATGAAACAAAGAAAAAAATTGGGACGCTATGTACATTACATATATGTGATTGATATTCTATATATATATGAAGATAGATATTGTAAATTGATCCATATTAAACCTCTATCCTTATAGAGTAAAACTTTATACATTACAATAATAGATAGTATGGTAGAAAGAAATAAAATCTATTTCTTTCTACCATACTATCAGATTTCATAGAATACTGCTGATTCTAATCCGATCATTTCATTTAAGAGTAAGACGCGAAATTGAAATCTTTTTTCATTTTTTTCTTCCATCATTGCATTGATAAGAACTAAGAAGTCAAGTTTAAGTCAAATTAATCACTTTGACTTACCGTTTTTACGTAAATTATAAGTAAAAAGGCAGTAGGAACTAGAATGAACAGTGCAGTAGCAATAAATGCGAGAATATTTACTTCCATAATCTCATCGTTAGATTTCCTTTTAATTCGCAATAACTCGGGATTTAATCCCATAGAGATGATAAATCTTTCGTCGGTAAATTCAATGGTATAAATTACATCTCGATGATATCGAATCGGATCAATATCATGAATAACAATATCTGAGCTATCAAATCGATTCATCGTCAAGAATTGAATAGTATAACATAGGAAGATCTTTTATCCATACCAAATTCCAAAATGGTATTTCTGATCGAATCAAGAATTCCTTGACTTTTTTTTTAATATTCTCATCCTTCGATTAGTAATAGGATAAACATATATCAAAAGTTCAGTGTGAAATTTGAATGAGATAGATTGTTTAAACTGCAAATAATTAGGAATTGAAATTGATACTTGAGGTTATACAAAATCGGAACCAGAAAAGGATATAGTTTGAATCCTAAAGTATTCTATCAAAATCAATCATTATTAGTTGAAGAAATGGAAATTACCATATTTGTTTGATGAGAAATGTGAAACGAAAAAAAAAGAGAGATCCCTGTTAGGAATGAGATTATGTTTGTTATTTTTATTCCCTTTCACAGAAGAAATGAATTGATGTATTTTTTTATTGGATTTCTATCCATCGGGACTGACGGGGCTCGAACCCGCAGCTTCCGCCTTGACAGGGCGGTGCTCTGACCAATTGAACTACAATCCCAGGAAAAAAAAAGTGTACAGCATGCATATTCTTACGATTTCATTCTCATTCAAACCCTTTCTTTCTATTTTTATTTTCGATTAGAATTGTCTTGTTCTAACTGGCAGAGACGGGACTGAAATATTGATATCTATATGGATATGCACTTTAGCGAGATCGACACGGATTACTAATAATCTGTTCGTTATTGCCAAATCGATTGAAAATCTTTAATGAATCAATGAAAATAAAAAAGAATCTTTTTTATTTAGACTTTATACTTACAGATCTTGATATGAATCTAGATCATTAGCAAGATCTGAATTTGTGGAAAAAATACGTAAAAAAAAAATAGATGTATCAGATTTCTATTCTTCCGTATCAGAGCGCATTGGGCATTTCCGGAGAACAACAAATGGTTACTTCATGGTGGATCGGCTAATTATTGGGCCGAGCTGGATTTGAACCAGCGTAGACATATTGTCAACGAATTTACAGTCCGTCCCCATTAACCGCTCGGGCATCGACCCAGGAAGAATCAATTTCAGTCTTTATTGATAATTCACGATCAACTTCCTTTCGTAGTACCCTACCCCCAGGGGAAGTCGAATCCCCGCTGCCTCCTTGAAAGAGAGATGTCCTGAACCACTAGACGATGGGGGCATACTTGCCCGACCGCCATTATACTATGTTCATAGTATGAACAGTTTTTTGAAATTGTCAATATAATGGAATGATATGACTCGATCAGAAGGATCTTTCCGTCTTTCAGAATTCCAAGGCGAGGGGGTCAAACTTCATTTCTTTCACTTTCATTCATTGTTAAGATTCGGTGGGCATATTTCTATCTCACACTAAGCCGGGAAATTAAAAAACGATAATCAATCTGGAAATCAGGGAAGAGGGATAGGGATCAACAAGTTATTGAAAAATTGTTTTTCGATAAGAATTTGATTGAGGGACAAATTGAATCCATTTATCAACGATTCGATGAAAAATCTTGTATCTATGTTGAATTGGTGGGTACATGTATCAATCAAATGAATTTCGTTATGATGAGGGTCAATTCAATTAGAATCGGTTTTGAAATAATTCATTACATTGATATTTAGCAAATCCAATATCAATAACAAATTTTACCTATACTATACTCACTAGGTAAATCAAATTTTTTGTTCCTTAATGAGCCGCTATGTGGAGAAAATGTATCTATGTACATATACTTTAATTTAATATATTCTTTTATTTATATTGCATATAATAAGTATATGCAGTAATAAATATATGCACTAGACTCATAGTGGCTAGTTCCTTATTCAGGAATTGAATCAACCGGGGCCCTTTTAACTCAGCGGTAGAGTAACGCCATGGTAAGGCGTAAGTCATCGGTTCAAATCCGATAAGGGGCTTTTTTCTTTTTTCATAAAACTCCAGCGGTAGTATTCATATTGGAAGAGAGAATAGAGATATTGTTGATATTTGTAATAAAAAACTAAGGAATCGTAGAATTTCATTTTCTAATGAAATTCTAAATTCTAATAAGTTCTCGTTATCATTCTAATGAATTCGAATATAGTAATTCTAGTTAGAAAGTGGAACATTTTTATTTTATTATATTTTATTATAATGAATAATACTAAGTCATCCCCTTTAATTGCCAGATATTCCCATTTTATATTATTCCAATAAAAAAAGATTGGAAAGATTATAAATCAACAAAAGAAAAAGTAAGTAAACCTAACCCATTGAATCAGAACTATATCTACTATTCTGATATTAAAAGTGGATCTTTTTTTATTTCATTTTTCTTTTTTAGTTTGGACTCCGCAAGAATCTGTCGATATTTCCAATTAAATCTTCTTGTTCCTAGAGGTTCTATAGGAAAAAATTGTTATTCCCTTCCTCCACGGAGAAAGGTTTATTCCAAGTCCCAACATACAAGTAATTTTCATTTTCAATATCTTTTATTTCAGAAGACAAGAAAAGATCAATTTCCATTTCGATTATTTATATGGGATATATTATTTATATAATATATTATTTATATAAGATATGATATATCTATATAAAATGAAAAGAAATCTATCAAATCATGGCTTCACGTATCAAAAATTTGCATATCGATGCATACGATATTTTTTCCGGCA